GTTCAGAGGAACAGTAATAGGTAGGGATGACAGGATTTGAACCCGTGACATTTTGTACCCAAAACAAACGCGCTACCAAGCTGCGCTACATCCCTTTCAATTGGTCTACAGTATCATTGTAGAGAATCCCCGTCTTGTTTTCCACATCCTTATTCTCTTTCCTCCATTGATATGCAAAATGGATCTCGGCATTTCTTTTTTTTTTTTTCGTCTCATATCATATAACATATAATAAATGAATATTTTTCTCGGGAATTCTCAGACGGAAAGGGACCCATTTTTCTGCTTTAATAAAAAGAAAAAAAATATTATCTACCGAATCATTGCACATTTCCATTTGAATTAGGGATTCCGCACACAAATAGAAGGTAACTACATATACATCTCTTACCATAATGTATTCCAATATGGAATACAAAAAAAGAAGGAGGATTTTCAATGCGAGATCTAAAAACATATCTTTCCGTGGCCCCGGTACTAAGCACTCTATGGTTCGGGTCTTTAGCAGGTTTATTGATAGAAATCAATCGTTTATTCCCCGATGCGTTGACATTTCCTTTTTTTTCATTCTAGTTATTGACATAGAAAGGGGTGAAGAAGAGTAGAGATAGAATCAAATATTTGTCTCTCGTTCCCCTCTTTTCTTGTTTTTTTTTTTTGGAATTCGATAGATAGAATAAGGGGCGAACGAGAAAGAAAAAAGTGGATTCAACCTCATCGAAACTCGGGTTCAGGCTCCAATTAAATTCAAAATACAGTTAAAGTGAAAAGAAAAGCGAAATGAAAATGTGGCTAGGAGAAGAGTATCAGACAATACAAGATACTTAAATGGAATACTGTACTGTGAGTAGCAATATAGTTGAGTAGAAATATAGTTAGAAATTTTTGTATTACTTACTATTTACTATATAGATTGCAACAAAATCTTGATTTCAGAATTGGATTTTGAGTTGTTAGCAACTTCTATTTTTTTTTGTTCCTTTCTTCTTATTCGCTTTGGATCGGAAAATATAGAAAATATGAAAGTTGGGTGAATCAAAACCCGAAAGGAGGTTCATGGCCAAGGGTAAAGATGTCCGAGTAAGGGTTCTTTTGGAATGTACCAGTTGTGTTCGAAACTGTGTTAATAAGGAATTGGCGGGTATTTCCAGATATATTACTCAAAAGAATCGACACAATACACCTAGTCGATTGGAATTGAGAAAATTCTGTCCCTATTGTTCCAAACATACAATTCATGGGGAGATAAAGAAATAGATATAGATCCAATCGAGTGCTTGTGTGTCACTCTTCCAAGGAACATGAAAAAAAATTAGATATATATATATCTATCTATTATTCATATATTTAAATAGAAACAACTAAATAGAGAAAAACAAATCCTATTAATTAATTTTATAAATCTTAATTTTATAAATCATTTTTGATTGGACCGGAATAGGATTTTAAGGATAAGGAATAAAAAAATTATGGATAAATCCAAGCGACTCTTTCTTAAATCCAAGCGACTCTTTCTTAAATCCAAGCGATCTTTTCGTAGGCGTTTGCCCCCGATCCAATCGGGGGATCGAATTGATTATAGAAACATGAGTTTAATTAGTCGATTTATTAGTGAACAAGGAAAAATATTATCTAGGCGAGTGAATAGATTGACCTTAAAAGAACAACGATTAATTACTATTGCTATAAAACAAGCTCGTATTTTATCTTCGTTACCTTTTCTTAATAATGAGAAACAATTTGAAAGAAGTGAGTCGACCACTAAAACTACTGGTCTTAGAACCAGAAAAAAATAGGCTTACTCCTCAATTGAATCAAAATTCCAAGCGGAACTCAAACACCTGGATGTTTTCGTCAACTAATCCTGGAATCCGTTGTGTTGTAAGAAAAAAAGAATTCGAGAATTCAGAATAAATAGAAATCTTTTTTTTATTGAGGGTGTTCGCTTATTTTGACGATTTTATCATCTTATCCCGATTTTATCATAGTAATTTCTATTCTACCTTCCCGGAGTTCATTCTCCAGAGAACTGCATTTAAAAGATTCTGGAAGATTCCTTCCAACCCCCTTATTTTATGATCTCATTGGAAATCATATAAAGACAATTACTATTTGATATAGCTATTTGTGCAAGTATTTTACGATTAAGAATCAACTGCCCCTTATACAGATTGTATAGTAATCTACTATAAATATAGGATATTCGATTTCGCCGAATCACTGCATTTATTCGAGTGATCCACAAACGACGAAAATCTCTTTTTTTCCTATCTCTATCATGATGAGCCGAAGCCAAAGTTCTTATTTTCTGTTGAGTAATTGTTCGAGTAAGTCTTGAATGAGCCCCGCGAAAGCTTGATGCAAATAAACGAAGTTTTGTTCTACGTCTCCGAGCTATATATCCTCGTCTAATTCTGGTCATTGAATAAATGAAACTTTGATGAATAACTAATTGATTTCCTTTCTTTCAGTTATTCATTTCCCCTTTCCTAGTCTATTAAGAACAAAACGGATTCTTCCAATTTATAAGAGGAAAATTCCAATGGCTTTTGCTACTATAACCTTCCCGACCACGCTTTTTTCCTTTTTTCTAGGCGCATTGGAAATAAAATAAAGTAGTAAATAGAAATAGATAAAAAAATTGTGGGTTCCATCGTCTCTATGGTTATTTCTTAAACGGTGAGGTCCTTTCTATACACCGGAGCCCTTTCCTCCATTTAATCAATGCTATTGTATTGGTAACTTGTACAGTTACCACTCTTTGGCTCTACCCATGAATTTTCCAGTAATAGGTCTTTCATAACGAGATATACCTTATACAGTAACGGTATTTAATTATGAAGTTTGGTTGGGTAGCTGACCCTGTTAGTCCGTTCTTGCAAGAGTAGAAACTTAATCTTTCCGCTTTTTAAATAGGATTTCCCCCCGCTTAATGGATAACTATTTGTTACCAATGGGGAATTCTTTCTCATCTTAAATTGCAAATTGAAGTGATTGACTTTGCACCAATGGAAACCGTAAATTTAATACACAATAGAAAGATAGGATAGATCTATCCTTTTTAGTTTTAGATAGTGAATGGAGTTCTTCCATTCTATCCGATTCAATGGTACTGATCATTGATATTGGAAAATTTCTTTTCTTTCTTTTGTTTTGTCTCAACCCATGATTTAAACGAGTCGCACATACACCCTCGTACATGTTCCTCGGCGCTGAGGGCATCCCCCAAGAGCGGGGGATTTCATGACGTTTCTGATTGGCTGTCTTGGGTTTCTAATAAGTTGTTTAATAGTTGGCATGCTGAATTATACATTAGGGGTTGGTTTAGATCGATCCTAACCGGACGATTATGAATTTCTTCTATTTAATAGATTAATAGAATATTAAACCCTTAAGAAATAAGAAGATAAAATCTGAAATCGTGTATTTGCGTGAAATCACTGCTATTTAACCGCTACAAGATCAACAATTCCATGAGCTTGGGCTTCTGTTGCTGACATAAAAACATCCCTTTCCATGTCTTCGGATACAACCCATAAGGGCTTGCCTGTTCTTTGTACATAAACCCTTGTAAGGATTTCGCGCAGTTTCAGTAGTTCTTCCGCTTCCAGGATAAATTCGACGGCTTGTGCCTCATAAAAACCGGCAATAGGTTGATGGATCATTACCCTGATTAGAGAGATAAAATGATATAGATAATATAACATAATAAAAGATTCCTATAGCTCGACGATCCGGGGAGGGGAAGAGAGAAAGAATAAGAAAAAGATAGAATTGAACAACCGTACGGGCATTTTTGCGCATTGCATACGGCTCTCCAATAGACTTCACTTTTTTACCTTTCATCGAAGAAAGAGAAAATATGATGTCTCTTATACCCAGATCGGTAAATGATCCAATTACCACTCTTCTTTTTTTTGGAGGAGTTAAAAAATACTAGGATGGCCCCGTTGCTTTCTATATTTATTTCGGCTGTTATTCAGCAATCCCAAAGTTTCTTTCTTTTTTTTATTTTCGTACTCTTTGATAACCTAAATCCTGTTAATAATCCTCTAGTGTGAAAAAAGTTTGTGACGCTGAAATAGGCCTACGATAGGTAAGATAAAGTCGTAAATACCCTTCCTTTGTCTCATACTACTCTTTCAATATATAATCGAGAATCTTTTGAAAAAAAAAACAATAAAGAATTTGGATATCGAATTCGAAGTGCCGTGCTATTATTACTGAATATTAATAATTCATATGGTGAAGCCATAGTCTTCTTTTTTCTCTCAAATAAAAAACTCATTGGCGCTAAGCGTGAGGGAATGCTAGACGTTTGGTAATTGCTCCTCCGACCAGGAGAAAAGACCCCATTGAGGCGGCCAATCCCATGCATATTGTGCGTACATCTGGTCGCACAAATTGCATAGTATCATAAATAGCTATTCCGGGTATTACCCAGCCGCCAGGAGAGTTTATAAACAAATAAAGATCCTCGGTCTCTTTCTCTATACTGAGATATACCATAAGACCAATAAGTTGATTCGAGATCTCGCTATCAACTGCTTGGCCTAAAAAAAGTAATCTTTCTCGATAAAGTCGGTTGATTAGGATAAAATTATATCCTTTACCTTTAGGAGTCGTACAAACACCTTTTGATGCATACGGTTCAACATGCGAAAAAAATCAATGTGTAAACTCCAGTCGAACTAACTTTTCATTGATGTATTTTTTCATTGAGATCCGATTCAAAAATCACGATGTCATTTTCTTGTTCCTGAATGGGCTTTTTCAATTTTTTTAGGTTTATGCTCTATTCCGAGTAAGGATCTGCCCGATTTTGATTTGTACATATAGGACAAATGACCCCAATACCACGTCTTTTTTTTGCTATTACCCCCCTTTTTTTTCAATTCATTTCTTTCATGCCTTCTGTTAAATGTTAAATATTCAACGTATTCATATTCATTCCCTTTTGGATTCGATTGATTAACAGTTTGAGATCATTCCTATTTAACGAAATCGAATCGTTTATGATATAAGTAATAATCATAAATATATTACCAATTGGGTTTTTTAAACGGAGCCTGGATACTTCATTTTATTGGTCCAGCCAAGCCGACCATAAATTATTTGAATTGCTAATATTATATTAATCTAGATACTTCCTCACAAAACTGATCTACTTGCACTTCATTGCGCTTCACGCTACAAATTTTTGATAATTCCATTTTCTTTTGGGGGCGAAACAGAGGATATCTCCATCGAGGGAGAGAATGGGGAAATCCCATATGACCCAATATATTTGATAAGTCGCACTATACGTCAACCCAAGATGAATCGTCCTCTCCGGGACTTCGAAAAGGTACTTTTGGAACACCAATAGGCATAAACTGAAAGAAAAAAGAATTAAGTACTCTATTTCACTTTGATGTGGAAGCGTAATAATGTGCTTATTATCTTAATAATATCGACCTTTATCATATTTTATATATAGATTGAATAAGTTCAGAAAATAACGTAAAGGAAAATTCTTACGAATGGCTCTTTGAATGATGACCAAATATAGATGCATTCGCTCATAGAAAAGGGAATCAACCCCCATTGCGTATTGGTACTTATCGAGTATAGAATAGATCTGCTTCTCTTTTTTTCTACGAACCGAACTGTTCCATTATTACTAAATACTAAAAGAATAGAACAAATATTAATCCTTTTTCCGAGCTAATCGGCTGAAAAAAAAAGGGCGGTCCATAGCATAGTTTTTTTTTTCAATGCAATAATGAAATAAAGTTACATAGTGTCTATTTTTTGTTGATAAAGGGGTATTCCCATGGGTTTGCCTTGGTATCGTGTTCATACCGTCGTATTGAATGATCCCGGTCGTTTGCTTTCTGTCCATCTAATGCATACAGCTCTGGTTGCTGGTTGGGCCGGTTCAATGGCTCTATATGAATTAGCAGTTTTTGATCCCTCCGACCCCGTTCTTGATCCAATGTGGAGACAGGGTATGTTCGTTATACCCTTCATGACTCGTTTAGGAATAACCAATTCATGGGGCGGTTGGAGTATTACAGGAGGGACGATAACGAATCCGGGTATTTGGAGTTACGAAGGTGTAGCTGGGGCACATATTGTGTTTTCTGGCTTGTGCTTCTTGGCAGCTATTTGGCATTGGGTGTATTGGGATCTAGAAATATTTGGTGATCAACGTACAGGAAAACCTTCTTTGGATTTGCCTAAGATCTTTGGAATTCATTTATTTCTCTCCGGAGTAGCTTGTTTTGGGTTTGGCGCATTTCATGTAACAGGATTGTATGGTCCTGGAATATGGGTGTCCGACCCTTATGGACTAACTGGAAAGGTACAGGCTGTAAATCCAGCGTGGGGTGTGGAAGGTTTTGATCCTTTTGTTCCAGGAGGAATAGCCTCTCATCATATTGCAGCAGGGACATTGGGCATCTTAGCAGGTCTATTCCATCTTAGTGTCCGTCCGCCTCAACGTCTATACAAAGGATTACGTATGGGCAATATTGAAACCGTTCTTTCCAGCAGCATCGCAGCTGTCTTTTTTGCAGCTTTTGTAGTTGCTGGAACTATGTGGTATGGTTCAGCAACTACCCCCATCGAATTATTTGGTCCCACCCGTTATCAATGGGATCAGGGATACTTTCAGCAAGAAATATATCGAAGAGTTAGTGCTGGACTAGCCGAAAATCAAAGTTTATCAGAAGCTTGGTCTAAAATTCCTGCAAAATTAGCTTTTTATGATTACATCGGAAATAATCCGGCGAAAGGGGGATTATTCAGAGCGGGTTCAATGGATAACGGGGATGGAATAGCTGTCGGGTGGTTAGGACACCCTATCTTTAGAGATAAAGAAGGGCGTGAACTTTTTGTACGTCGTATGCCTACTTTTTTTGAAACATTTCCAGTTGTTTTGGTAGACGGAGATGGAATTGTTAGAGCCGATGTTCCTTTTAGAAGGGCAGAATCGAAGTATAGTGTCGAACAAGTAGGTGTAACTGTTGAGTTCTATGGTGGCGAACTGAATGGGGTGAGTTATAGTGATCCGGCTACTGTGAAAAAATATGCTAGACGTGCTCAATTGGGTGAAATTTTTGAATTAGATCGTGCTACTTTGAAATCCGATGGTGTTTTTCGTAGCAGTCCAAGGGGTTGGTTTACTTTTGGACATGCTTCGTTTGCTCTGCTCTTTTTCTTCGGACACATTTGGCATGGTGCTAGAACCCTGTTCAGAGATGTTTTTGCTGGTATTGACCCAGATTTGGATGCTCAAGTGGAATTTGGAGCATTCCAAAAAATTGGAGATCCAACGACAAGAAGACAAATAGTCTGATGCAACATTGCTCTGTTATTTTTCGCTTCTGGCTTCTATTTTCTGTTTGTGATTTTACATAAGGTACTGGAGAAATCTGGATTGAAATCGCCGCCTTTTCCCTTTTCTTTGATTCTTCTTTTTTCTTTAATTCGGGAGATAATCCCAAATAAACAGGTATGGAAGCTATAATTGTAAACCGCGATCGAATTTATGGAAGCATTGGTTTATACATTCCTCTTAGTTTCGACTCTAGGGATCATTTTTTTCGCTATCTTTTTTCGAGACCCGCCTAAAGTTCCAACTAAAAAAGTGAAATGATTTTTCATTATCCCAATTGACGTAACGGGCCTCGCAATATTGCAATATTGCGAGGCCCGTTACGTCAACTAGTCCCCGTGTTCTTCGAATGGATCCCTTAGTTGTTGAGAGGGTTGCCCAAAAGCAGTATATAAGGCGTACCCAGTAAAACTTACAAGTAAACCAGATATAGAGATGGCGACTAGGGTTGCTGTTTCCATTCTTATATAATTTCAAGACCACAATGGATCTATGATAAGATCGTTTATTTACAACAGAATGGTATACAAAGTCAACAGATCTCAATGAATAAAAAATAGGATTTATGGCTGCACAAACTGTTGAGGGTAGTTCTAGATCTAGTCTAAGACGAACTGCTGTAGGGGATTTATTGAAACCATTGAATTCGGAATATGGTAAAGTAGCTCCTGGATGGGGAACTACTCCTTTGATGGGTGTCGCAATGGCCCTATTTGCGATATTCCTATCTATTATTTTGGAGATTTATAATTCTTCCGTTTTACTGGATGGAATTTCACTGAATTAGAGTTACAAGAACCACAAAATCCTAGCTTTTAAATACAAAAAGGGAAGCATTTAGGTCCCGGATTTGAATTTTAGCTCATTTTTTTTTGGTAGTTCGACCGCGCAATTTTTTTGTTTCTGTATTTCCGGAATATGAGTGTGTGACTTGTTATAATTGATCCTATTGATAGTACAGAGAATGGGTCTGTCGTCTTGATAGAGACGGTTTTACCCCGTCGGATATTTATTCTAGTATCTGGAGCACGGAATACATGAAATAGATCACGAAGTATTCGAACTATGATTCATACTTAATATTCAGACCTCGCGGCCGGATTCCAAAATTAGAAAAAGTTCGAAATTGAAAGAAGAAAAATCTTTCAAATTCCCATTTCTGCTTCCCATTTCTGCTTTGATTTTGCTCAAAGAACAAACGTTTCTTTGTATTTTTAGTAAGTTTATCTATTCTCCTCGTTGAATAAATGATGATCCAATGGTTCTTACTCGTGGAATCTTTGGACTTAGTTTGAAGGTTTTATTAAATCATCGTGGTTCTAGTATGAATCTGAGGTTTCAATTGATTCATAGGGTCTTAACAAGAGAATTCCTATCAATAATAAAGAAAACAAAAGTAAAACCGCATTACATACAAATAAAAATAACAAATCAAAGAAAAAGAAATAGGTAAATAGAAGATTCAAGAGGCCTGTAACGATCAACATAAAGACAAGTGAGCCGACTTGATTTTTTGGCATTCTAATTATAACCACAAAGACGAGCTTTCTGATTTTTACTCTTTCGTATCTTTCTTTAGATAAGATTGAATCAGAAGATTAAGAAGTTTCCAATTTTCTATTCCATACCCTTTTCACCCAGTATTTGGGTGTTTTTGTTTGAGCTGTACGAGATGAAATTCTCATATACGGTTCTCGGAGGGGGAGTCTCCTCGGTTTACCTATCTCAATAAAGTTTACGATTGGTTCGAAGAACGTCTCGAAATTCAGGCGATTGCAGATGATATAACTAGTAAATACGTTCCTCCTCATGTCAACATATTTTATTGTCTAGGAGGAATTACGCTTACTTGTTTTTTAGTACAAGTAGCTACAGGCTTTGCTATGACTTTTTACTACCGTCCGACCGTTACTGAGGCTTTTGCTTCTGTTCAATACATAATGACGGAAGCTAACTTTGGTTGGTTAATCCGATCGGTTCATCGATGGTCGGCAAGTATGATGGTCCTAATGACAATCCTGCACGTATTTCGTGTGTATCTCACAGGTGGTTTTAAAAAACCTCGCGAATTGACTTGGGTTACAGGCGTGGTTCTGGCTGTATTGACCGCATCTTTTGGTGTAACAGGTTATTCTTTACCTTGGGACCAAATTGGGTATTGGGCAGTCAAAATTGTAACGGGCGTACCGGAAGCGATTCCGGTAATAGGATCGCCTTTAGTAGAGTTATTGCGCGGAAGTGCTAGTGTGGGACAGTCCACCTTGACTCGTTTTTATAGTTTGCACACTTTTGTATTACCTCTTCTTACTGCCGTATTTATGTTAATGCATTTTCTAATGATACGTAAGCAAGGTATTTCTGGTCCTTTATAAAGAATATAGTTTCTAAAGAATATAGATAATAGAGATTTGTAATCAATCATTTATCTTATTACTTTACTTGGGGGAGGAACAATAATATTTCATTGCTACCAATATGGATTATTGACAAAGAATAAGACATGTATTTGGAAATTTTCCCTCAACTCCACAATATTGTATTATTTATTTAACACGGACGAATAGTTGAAGGGAATTCTCCGAAGAGAAAATGGATTATGGGAGTGTGTGACTTGAACTA